TTTTTCAATTATTCAACCATTTCATTTTACCAAGTTCAATGTTAGTCAGATTAGTCAACATTTATATGTTTCGATGCAACAACAAGATATTATTTGTAACAAGTAGTTTTGTTGGTTGGTTAATTGGTCACATTTTATTCATGAAATGGGTTGGATTGGTATTAGTCTGGATACAGCAAAATGATTCTATTAGATTTAATGTACTTATTAGATCTAATATGGCTCGAATCTTTAGTATTCTCTTATTTATTACCTGTGTCTACTATTTAGGCAGAGTACCGTCACCCATTATTACTAAGAAACTGAAAGAAACCTCAGAAGCGGAAGAAAGGGGGGAAAGCGAGGAAGAAACAGATGTAGAAATAGAAACAACTTCCGAAACAAAGGGGACTAAACAGGAACAAGAGGAATCCACTGAAGAAGATCCTTCTCCTTCTCTTTTTTCGGAAGAAAAGGAGGATCCGGACAAAATGGATGAAACAGAAAAGATCCGAATGAATGGAAAGGGAAAAACAAAGGATGAATTCCACTTTAAAGAGACACGCTATAAAAATAGACCAATTTATGAAACTTCTTATCTAGATGGGAATCAAGAAAATTCGAAGTTAGAAATATTTCAAGATAAAAAGGATAAAGAGATATTCTGGTTTGAAAAACCTCTTGTTAATATTCTTTTCGACTATAAACAATGGAAGCGACCATTTCGCTATATAAAAAATGATCGATTTGAAAATGCTGTAAAAAATGAAATGTCACAATATTTTTTTCATACGTGTCAAAGTGATGGAAAAGAAAGGATATCCTTTACGTATCCACCAAGTTTATCAACTTTTTTTGAAATGATACAAAGAAAGATATCTTTTTTTACAATAGAAAAAATTTCCTATAATGAACTGTATAATCACTGGAATTATACCAATGAACAAAAAAGGAAGAACATAAACAACCAATTTTTAAATAGAGTCGAAATTTTAGATAATAGATTCCTTCCTCTGGATATAATCGAAAAAAGAATTAGATTGTGTAATTGTAATAATGAGACTAAACAAGAATATTTACCTAAAAAATGTGATTCTTTATTTAACGGACCCTTTCGTGGACAAATCAAAAAACCATTTTTACTACCAATCATAAAAACGTCTCTAGCTATAAAACATTACATAGAGACAATTTTGATAAATAAGATTCATGGCATCCTTCTTACTACCAATTACACAGAATTTTACCATAAATTCACTCTATTTGATCGAAAATCATTATCAACAGAAATGAGTTATTTCTTAAATATAATTAGCAAGTTTGGAGGAAAACCAACATCAAATTTCAATTTGAAAGGACTTTATTTATTTCCGGAAAACAAACAAGTAAGAATTAATCCAGAAGATCCAATAAAAATTTGGAAATTTTTAATCAATGCAGTTATAACTGATACTAAGGATAAAACAATTAGCAAAGAATATATTGCAATAAAAGAAATAAATAAAAAAGTTCCTCGATGGTCATATAAATTAATCGACGAATTGGAACAACAGGAAGTAGCAACTGAAGAAAGTGGGGCAGAGGATTATCAAATTCGTTCACGAAAAGCCAAACGTGTCGTAATTTTTACTAATAGTCCGGAGAATACCGATACTAATGAAAAAGAGACTGATAATTCTGATCAAGATGAAGAGGTGGCTTTGATACGTTATTCACAACAACCGGATTTTCGTCGAGATATAATAAAAGGCTCTATACGAGCTCAAAGGCGTAAAATAATTATTTTGGAACTGTTTCAAGCAAATGTGTATTCCGCCCTTTTTTTAGATAGAGTAGACAAACCTCCCCTCTTTTCTTTTGATATCCCCGATCTAATGAAAATAATTTTTATAAATTTTATTTGGAAAAATAATAAATTAAAAATTTCGGATTATACAAAGGAAAAGACAAAAGAAAGTGAGAAAGAAGAGGAGGACAAAAGCGAAATATACAAAAAAGAGGAGAAAACTCGTATAGAAATAGGGGAAATTTGGGATAGCATTATATTTGCTCAAGTAATAAGAGGTTTTGCATTAGTAATCCAATCAATTATTAGAAAATATATTATATTACCTTCATTAATAATTTCTAAAAATCTTGTTCGTATACTATTATTTCAATTTCCCGAATGGTCCGAAGATTTAAAGGATTGGACTAAAGAAATCCATATTAAATGCACCTATAATGGCGTTCAATTATCAGAAACAGAATTTCCGAAAAACTGGTTAAGAGACGGTATTCAGATAAAGATTCTATTTCCTTTTCGTCTGAAACCTTGGCACAGATCTAAGTTACGATTCCCTAATAAAGATCCAATTCAAAAGAAAGGAAAAAAAGAAAAAAATGATTTTAGTTTTTTAACAGTTTGGGGAATGGAAACTGAATTACCTTTTGGTTCTCCCCGACAACAAATTTCATTTTTTGAACCCATTTTTAAAAAATTAAAAAAAATAAAATTAAAATTGCAAAAAAGATGTTTTCTAGTTCTAAGAGTTTTAAAAGAAAGAACAAAATTTTTTATAAATGTATTTAAAGAAACAAAAAAATGGGTCATCAAAAGCATTCTCTTTCTAAAAAAACTAAAAAAAAGAATCAAAGAACTCTCAAAAAGAAACCAAATTCTAGCATTTGGATTGAAAAAAATAGAAAGATATAAATTGAGTGAACCTAAAAAAGAAAAAGATTCGATAATCCATAATCAAATTATTCCCGAATCGTCTATTCAAATTCGATTTATGGATTGTGCAACTTACTCATTGACAGAAAAAAAAATGAAAAATCTAACTAATAGAACAAACACAATCATAACTGAAATAGAAAAAATGAAAAAAGATAAGCAAATAGGGTTTCTAACTCGAGAGATAAATATTAGCCAGACCAAAATAAGTTATGAAGATAAAAGATTAGAATCACCAAAAAACATTTGGCGAATATTAAAAAGAAAAAATCTTCGATTACTTCGTAAATTACATTTTTTTTTTAAATTTTTGATTGAAAAACTATACATATATATCTTTCTATGTATCATTATTCTATTTAGAATCATTGCAGAGCTTCTTCTTAAATTAAAAAAAAAAAATTTGAATAAATACATTTACAATAATGAAGAAAATCAAGAAAGAATTGATAAAACAAATCAAAGTATAAATAACTTTATTTTGACTATAAAAAAGTCACTTTGTATTATTAATAAAAATTCACATATTTTTGGGGACTTATCTTACTTGTCACAAGCATATGTATTCTACAAATTCTCACAAATCCAAGTCAGTAACTTATATAAGTTAAGATCTGTCTTTAACTATTTCGGAACATCTTTTTTTCTTAAGAATGAAATAAAAGAGTATTTTGTTGGAACGCAAGGAATATTTGATTCCGAATTAAGACAACATAAAAACCTTCGAAATTCTTTAATTAATGAATGGAAAAACTGGCTAAAGGTTCATTATCAATATGATTTATCTCAGATTAGATGGTCCAGATTAATATCACAAAAATGGCGAAATAGAGTCAATCAATATCAATGTCGTATGACTAAAAATAAAGATTTAAACAAATGTGATTCAGATGAAAAAAACCGATTCATTGAATATGAAAAACAAAATTCTTTTGAAATAGATTCATTACTAAAAAAAAACAAAAAATTAAAAAAACAATATCAATATGATCTTTTATCGTATAAATCTATTAATTATGAAGATGAAAAAAACTCATATATTTATGGATTGCCATTACAAGTAAATAAGAACAAAAAAATTTATTATACTTACAATAACAATACGGCTAAACGTAAACTATTTGATATGATAGAAGGTATCCTTATCAAAAATTATCGAGTAGAAAATAATAGTATAGATATAAAAAAAAGTCCGGATAGAAAATCTTTTTATTGGAAAATTCTCAATTTTTGTCTTACAAAGAAGATTGATATTAAGGCTTGCATTAATATTGATACCATCACTAAGAGGAATCAAAATACTAAGATTAGTGTTAATAATTATCAAATAATCGAAAAATTTGATAAAAAAAAAAAAGGTCTTTTTTATCTCACGATTCATCAAGAAATTCACCCATTCAATCAAAAACAAAAAAAGTCTCTCGCTGATTGGATGAGAATGAATGACGAAATACCAAGTCGCCCCATATCGAATTTTGCATTTTTGTTATTCCCAGAATTTGGGATATTTTATAATACATATAAGATTAAACCCTGGGCCATACCAATCAAATTACTTCTTTTCAATTTTAATGTAAACCAAAATGTTAATAAACATAAAAGAATCACTGAAAAGAAAAAAATATCTCTTTTTTTATTTTCGAAAAAAAAAAATATTAAATTTGAAAATAGAAATCAAGGAGAAAAAGAATTAGTCGAAAAACCATATATTAAATCCGCTCTCTCAAACCAAAAAAAAGATGGTGAACAAAGTTCTCCGGGATCAGACATGAAAAAACGTAGAAACAAAAAGCAATACAAGACTAACATAGAAGCAGAGCTTGAGTTTTTCTTAAAAAAGTATTTGCGTTTTCAATGGAGATGGAATGATTCTTTAAATCAAAGAATAATCAATAACATCAAAGTATATTGCCTCCTCCTTAGACTGAACAGTCCAAACGAAATTGCTATATCCGCTATTCAAAGAAAAGAAATGAATCCACATATTCTGATGATCCAGAAGGATTTAACTCTTACAGAATTGATAAAAAGAGGAATATTTATTATCGAACCAGTTCGTCTGTTTGTAAAAAATGATGGACAATTTTATATATATCAAACCATAGGTATTTCATTGGTTCATAAGAATAAGCACCAAATTAATCAAAGATACCTAGAAAAAAGTTATGGCTATGCTGACACGAATAAAAAGAATTTTTATGAATCCATTGCAATACATCAAAAAATGACTGGAAATATAGACAAAAATAATTATGATTTGCTTGTTCTTGAAAATATTTTATCCCCGAAGCGTCGTAGAGAATTGAGAATTCAAATTTTTTTGAATTATAGGGATATAAACAGTATCTATAGAAATACAGTATTTTTCAATGGAAATAGGATAAAAAATTGCGTGTTGAATAAAAAAAAAAATCTTGATAACGATAAAAAGAAACTAATTAAATTAAAGTTCTTTCTTTGGTCCAATTATCGATTAGAAGATTTAGCTTGTATGAATCGCTATTGGTTTGATACCAATAATGGTAGTCGTTTTAGTATGACCAGGATTCATATGTATCCGCGATTGCAAATTTATTAATGGTACATTTTGACTATATTCCCGTACCATGTCTTCATATATGAAGACAAAGAAATAAACATACCCATTATCTTACATTTCATTCTGATACACAATACTTACTAATTTAATGAGTCATTGTATTATATTATTAATATTAATTCGATCTAGAAATGAATCAACAAAATCTTCTTATTTATTTGAAGATCTCATTTTTTTTGAATTTTTTGTGAATACAGAAATAGATCACACTTTTGTATACGGTATCCGATTCGAATCCAATTCATTTTTTAAATTATATTGATTATTGATTATTGATTACTAAAGTAAGTAATCTTATTTGACAAAAATAAAAAATTCTTAACGAAATTAAGAGTCTTGTGTATATCAAATTCAAATGAGTGGCATTATTATTACTGATCAAGAAATATATCTATAAAAATATCTAAAAAAAAAGAGAAAGGGACGATTCATTTTTATGATAAAAAATGCATTCATTTCAATTTTTTCGCAAGAAGAAAAAGAAGAAAACAGGGGATCCGTTGAATTCCAAGTATTGAGTTTCACCAATAAAATAAGAAGACTTACTTCACATTTAGAATTGCACAGAAAAGACTATTTATCTCAAAGGGGTCTACGTAAAATTCTGGGAAAACGTCAACGGTTGCTGTCTTATTTGTCAAATAAAGATAGAGTACGTTATAAATACTTAATTAATCAATTGGGTATTCGGGAATCAAAAATTCGTTAATTTGAAAAGTCATTTTGAATTATTTGATTTATTAGATCTTGAATTTTGATGAACTCTTTTTCGTTTTGCGCAATTCATGGAAGAATGAATCGAGGAAAAACTTATGAATATACCAGCTACAAGAAAAGATCTCATGATAGTCAATATGGGCCCCCACCACCCGTCAATGCATGGTGTTCTTCGACTCATTGTTACTCTGGACAGTGAAAATGTTATTGACTGTGAACCAATATTGGGTTATTTACACAGGGGGATGGAAAAGATTGCGGAAAACCGAACAATTATACAATATCTTCCTTATGTAACTCGTTGGGATTATTTAGCTACTATGTTCACAGAAGCAATAACTGTAAATGGGCCAGAACAGTTAGGAAATATTCAAATACCTAAAAGAGCCAGTTATATCAGAGTAATTATGTTGGAATTGAGTCGTATAGCTTCTCATCTGTTATGGCTCGGCCCCTTTATGGCAGATATTGGTGCACAAACTCCTTTCTTCTATATTTTCAGAGAAAGAGAATTTATATATGATCTATTCGAAGCTGCCACTGGTATGAGAATGATGCATAATTATTTTCGTATCGGAGGGGTAGCGGCTGATCTACCTCATGGGTGGATAGATAAATGTTTGGATTTCTGCGATTATTTTTTAACAGGAGTTACTGAATATCAAAAACTTATTACACGAAATCCTATTTTTTTAGAACGCGTTGAAGGTGTAGGCATTATTGGTAGAGACGAAGTAATAAATTGGGGTTTATCAGGACCAATGTTGCGAGCTTCCGGAATACAATGGGATCTTCGTAAAGTTGATCATTATGAGTGTTACGACGAATTGGATTGGGAAGTCCAATGGCAAAAAGAAGGGGATTCATTAGCTCGTTATTTAGTCCGAATTGGTGAAATGACAGAATCCATAAAAATTATTCAACAGGCTCTAGAAGGAATTCCGGGGGGGCCCTATGAGAATTTAGAACTTCGATACTTTGATAGAGAAAGGTATCCAGAATGGCATGATTTTGAATATCGATTCATTAGTAAAAAACCTTCTCCTATTTTTGAATTGCCGAAACAAGAACTTTATGTAAGAGTCGAAGCCCCAAAGGGTGAATTGGGAATTTTTCTGATAGGGGATCCGAGTGGTTTTCCTTGGAGATGGAAAATTCGCCCGCCGGGTTTTATCAATTTGCAAATTCTTCCTCAGTTAGTTAAAAGAATGAAATTGGCTGATATTATGACAATACTAGGTAGCATAGATATCATTATGGGAGAAGTTGATCGTTGAAATGATAATTGATACAACGGAAATACAAGATATTAATTCTTTTTACAGAGTGGAATCTTTAAAAGGGGTCTATGGAATTATATCGGCGCTTGTCCCTATTTTGACTCTTGTATTGGGAATCACAATAGGCGTATTAGTAATTGTATGGTTAGAAAGAGAAATATCCGCAGGGCTACAACAACGTATTGGACCTGAATACGCCGGTCCTTTAG